AAAAAAAAAATAGGAGTAAGCTGTGATACGTTCAGTAAAAAAAAATCCTTTTGTAGCCAATCATTTATTAAGAAAAATTGATAAGCTTAATAAAAAAGCAGAAAAAGAAATAATCGTAACTTGGTCCCGTGCATCTACCATTATACCCACAATGATCGGCCATACGATTGCTATTCATAATGGTAAGGAACATTTGCCTATTTATATAACAGATCGTATGGTAGGTCACAAATTGGGAGAATTTGTACCTACTTTGAATTTCCGAGGACATGCAAAAAGCGATAATAGATCTCCTCGTTAATCTTATCTTAAAAAACATATAAATAGTTACTTATGATTCATTAGTAGGAGAGAAACCTTATGCTAAAGAAGAACAAAACAGAAGTATACGCTTTAGGTCGACATATATCTCTATCTGCTGACAAAGCAAGAAGAGTAATTGATCAAATTCGCGGACGTTCCTATGAGGAAACACTTATGATACTAGAACTCATGCCCTATAAAGCATGTTATCCAATTTTTAAATTGGTTTATTCTGCAGCAGCAAATGCTAGTTACAATATGGGTTCCGACGAAGCCAATTTAGTAATTAGTAAAGCTGAGGTTAACGAGGGTACTACCGCGAAGAAATTAAAACCTAGAGCTCGAGGACGTAGTTATGCGATAAAAAAAGCTACCTGTCATATAACTATTGTAGTGAAAGATATATCTTTAGATGAATATGAAGAGATATATTTATATTCGTTAAAAAACCCTAGATGGAAAAAGACAACTATGGTATATCATGATGTGTATTAGTGAGGTAGTATGGGACAAAAAATAAATCCACTTGGTTTCCGACTTGGTACAACCCAAAGTCACCATTCCCTTTGGTTTGCACAACCAAAAAATTATTCTGAGGGTCTACAAGAAGATCAAAAAATAAGAGATTTTATCAAAAATTATATTCAAAAGAATATGAGAATATCCTCCGGCGCCGAGGGAATTGCCCGTATAGAGATTCAAAAAAGAATCGATTTGATCCAGGTCATAATCTTTATGGGATTCCCAAAGTTATTAATCGAAAGTAGACCACGAGGAATCGAAGAATTACAGACGAATCTACAAAAGGAATTTCATTCTGTGAACCGAAAACTTAACATTGCTATCACAAGAATTGCAAAACCTTATGGAAACCCTAATATTCTTGCAGAATTTATAGCCGGACAATTAAAGAATAGAGTTTCATTTCGAAAAGCAATGAAAAAGGCTATTGAATTAACTGAACAAGCAGATACAAAAGGAATTCAAGTACAAATTGCAGGGCGTATCGACGGAAAAGAAATTGCACGTGTCGAATGGATCCGGGAGGGTAGGGTTCCCCTACAAACCATTCGAGCTAAAATTGATTATTGTTCCTATACAGTTCGGACTATCTATGGGGTATTAGGCATCAAAATTTGGATTTTTATAGACAAGGAAGAGGAATAAGAAAACTTTCATTGTTTTTTCCTTCTATCCGCTGATAGAACAAAAAAGGGGAAATTCGTTCATTCTTTTCCTGGCCAATCAAACTAATTCTTAATTCTATAGGGTTGAATAAAAATTCAATTGACCTTTTGATATAATTGCTATGCTTAGTGTGTGACTCGTTGGTTTTTTAGGGTTAGGATTAAAAAAAGACCAGCCCGGTAGTATGAAAACCAACTCATCACTTCATATTATCTGGATCTAAAGAACCAGTCAAGATATGCTAAATCGGTCATATCTTTGTAGCAACTGAAATTTTTTTTGAATTAAACTTGAATTCTAAGTTTAAAGCAAAATACAGAAGAAAGGTGTGGATAAATGGAAGGATGAGAGAAAGAGAGAAAAAGAATATCAATGATATAGAATTCCAATATGTAAGGTCTATGAGTCATCTCATAAAAGACAGTGTAATAAAGCATCAATACTAATTGATTCATCCATAATGAAATATTAAATGAATCCTTCTTATAGAAGAAAAAACTCAAGAGCTTCGAGCCAATAAAGACTAAGAAGGTTGACTCAAGAATAAATTGGATTATGAGCTCCGTTGTAGAATTCTGGCCTAACCATTTAGTACGAAGCGGTGGGAACGAAGGAACCTGTGAATGCAAAAGATTTTATTGAACAAATGAATCTTAATGATTCACTAGTTGGGATGGCGAAATGAACCGGAAATCAATTCATCTATTCGGAGAAGTGACGAACAAGTGCTAGGACTGAAATAGAGATTGCAAGAGTCAATATTCGCCCGCGAAAACTTTCTTTTTTTTTTTTGAATTGGTAAACTTGGATAAAGGACAAAAGAAAATAAAGATTTATTAGGACGTTACAAAAAAACGATTTTTTTTTATAAAATTTTTTATAAAAATGTTCTAATATCTATTCAAATTAATTGAAATTTAATTTTGAATCCTTTTATTCGCGAGGAGCTGGATGAGAAGAAACTCTCACGTCCAGTTCTGTAGTAGAGATGGAATTCCGAAACAACCATCAACTATAACCCCAAAAGAACTAGATTCCGTAAACAACATAGAGGAAGAATGAAGGGAATATCTTATCGAGGTAATCATATTTGTTTCGGTAAATATGCTCTTCAGGCACTTGAACCTGCTTGGATCACATCTAGACAAATCGAAGCAGGTCGACGAGCAATGACACGAAATGCACGCCGTGGTGGAAAAATATGGGTCCGTATATTTCCAGACAAACCAGTTACAGTAAGACCCGCTGAAACACGTATGGGTTCGGGGAAAGGATCCCCTGAATATTGGGTAGCTGTTGTTAAACCGGGGCGAATACTATATGAAATGGGTGGAGTAACCGAAAATATAGCTAGAAGGGCTATTTTAATAGCAGCATCCAAAATGCCTATACGAACTCAATTTATTATTTCGGGATAAAAATGTAGAACCGACAGAAATGAGTCTTGGGAATGAAACAAAACCCCAGGTTTCTTTTTTTGGACAAACAATATTTCTTTTATTTTCTTCATCCTTTGCATTGGAAGAATAGACTCAAAAATTCATATGATTCAACCTCAGACCCATTTAAATGTAGCGGATAACAGCGGGGCCCGAAAATTGATGTGTATTCGAATCATAGGAGCTAGTAATCGTCGATATGCTCATATTGGTGACGTTATTGTTGCTGTGATCAAAGAAGCAGTACCAAATATGCCCCTAGAAAAATCAGAAGTAGTCAGGGCTGTAATTGTTCGCACCTGTAAAGAACTTAAACGTGACAGCGGTATGATAATACGATATGATGACAATGCTGCAGTTGTGATTGATCAAGAAGGAAATCCAAAAGGAACTCGAATTTTTGGTGCAATCCCCCGCGAATTGAGACAATTAAATTTTACTAAAATAGTTTCATTAGCTCCCGAGGTATTATAAAATAAAATGAGATCTTGGGGCATTTGAAAGAAATAGATTAAGAACTAGATTAATTCGTAGATTGTGTCTCACGCATATACCTTGAAAAATTCATATTCATAAACCAATAAAAAAAAAAAGAAAAACATGTTAATTATATCCAATTTTGAGGCACCAAAAATTTTAGTTCATCATGGGTAGAGACACTATTGCTGAGATAATAACCTCTATACGAAATGCTGATATGGATAGAAAAAGAGTTGTTCGCATAGCATCTACTAATATTACCGAAAATATTGTTAAAATACTTTTCCGAGAAGGTTTTATCGAAAACGTCAGAAAACATCGAGAAAAAAACAAAAATTTTTTAATTTTAACCCTGCGACATAGAAGGAATAGGAAAAGACCCTATAGAAATTTTTTAAATTTAAAACGGATCAGTCAACCCGGTCTGCGAATCTATTCTAACTCTCAACGAATTCCTAGAATTTTAGGCGGGATGGGGATTGTAATTCTTTCGACTTCTCGAGGTATAATGACAGACCGGGAGGCTCGACTAGAAGGAATCGGCGGAGAAATTTTGTGTTATATATGGTAATCCTTTTAATATCCAAATGGGATCCGAAACCTCTTCCTATTTGTAAAAAAAAAAAGAAAGGGGATGAGTTGTCTAATATCGTTTCTCTTCCATTAGTTGATGCTTCAAGGGGGCTTTACCTGGAATGAAAGAACAAAAATGGATTCATGAAGGTTTAATTACTGAATCGCTTCCCAACGGCATGTTCCGGGTTCGGTTAGATAATGAAGATCTGATTCTAGGTTATGTTTCAGGAAAGATCCGACGTAGTTTTATACGGATACTGCCAGGAGATAAAGTAAAAATTGAAGTAAGTCGTTATGATTCAACCAGAGGACGTATAATTTATCGACTCCGAAACAAGGATTCGAAAGATTAGGTGGTTTTTATTCAATACGATTCGAGATGAAAAATTTCAAGAAACTTATTTTCTACCAAGAAGTAGATTCAGAATTAAGATAAGGAATGACAAATATGAAAATAAGAGCTTCCGTTCGTAAAATTTGTGAAAAATGTCGACTAATCCGTAGGCGGGGGCGCATTAGAGTAATTTGTTCCAACCCGAGACATAAACAAAGACAAGGATAATCAGACTCACTAAAGGGCTCAACGTACAAATAAAGAATCTGTTTTGACATGAAATGGATATATCCATATATTTCTGACTCATATTTATGAGATGATACAATATGGCAAAAGCTGTACCGAGAACTGGTTCACGTAGAAATGTACGTATTGGTTCACGTAAAAGTGCACGTAGAATACCAAAGGGGGTTATTCATGTTCAAGCAAGTTTCAATAATACCATTGTCACGGTTACCGATGTACGGGGTCGGGTGGTTTCCTGGTCCTCGGCCGGTACTTGTGGATTCAAGGGTACGAGAAGAGGGACGCCCTTTGCCGCTCAAACTGCAGCAGCAAATGCTATTCGTACAGTAGTAGATCAAGGTATGCAACGAGCAGAAGTCATGATAAAAGGTCCCGGTCTCGGAAGAGACGCCGCATTACGAGCTATTCGTAGAAGTGGTATACTATTAACT